TTAAAAGAAGATATAGATATTCTAAGTCTAAATTAAATAGTCTAAATGAACTAATAAATTTAAAAAATGAAACTTTTTATAATTCAACTTTTTTAGACTAAAAAAGTTGAATTATAAATATAGATTTTTAATTATAAATAGAAAAAGATAAATATAAATGAATGAGAGAATTCGTTGTAGCTATTATACATTTAGACTATAGATAATAGAGAATTTCAAATTCTATACTATAATTATAGAAATAATTATTAATTAGAATGATTAATTAAGATAATTAAGAATTACTAAATTCAATTCAATTTTTTTTTTTCTTTTTGAGTTTTTTCGTTATGTTATGCTTATCTGGTTATATAGAATCTTGCTTTAAAGTATACGAAAAGGATAAGAGAAAGATGCAACCCATCTAAATGCATACCATAATGAGACACTCCGATCTTTTGTTTTCATTCAGAAAGGCGGAAGTTAAGACAAAAAGAATCGACCGTTCGAGTATTCCACAAATTGCCTGAGAAAAAAATCGGAGTACAAGAGGCGTGTATATGTTATGGAGTATACACTTGTCTATATTGAATTGCGAATACCGAAATGATAGAATCTTTTCTGATTGGACCAAATAAAAAAAGGAGGTCCCCAATAGAGACGAAAGAAGATAAGAATAGGTAAGAAATCAAATAGGGGAAAGAAAAGAAACACGATTCGATATAAGAATCGCTAGCTATATCTAAAAAATTCAACGGGTTCTGCAAAAAGCGAAATGAAAGAAAAATAAAGGGGGAAGACCGTTATAATGAGATCCTAATCTCAAAACAAAAGGGGGATATGGCGAAATTGGTAGACGCTACGGACTTAATTGTATTGAGCCTTGGTATGGAAACCTACTGAGTGATAACTTTCAAATTCAGAGAAACCCTGGAAAAAAAAAGGGCAATCCTGAGCCAAATCCTGTTTAAAAAAGCGTTCAAAAAGAAATAGGATAGGTGCAGAGACTCAATGGAAGTTGTTCGAACAAATGGGGTTGACTGCTTTTGCGTTGGTAAAAGAATACTTCTATCGAAACTTCGGCAAGGATAAACATATAGAATACGTAATGAAAAACTATCTCAAAAAAAAAACGACTGGGACACCTATTCTTTTGATTTCTATTTTTTTATAGGTTATAGCAAAAAGAATTATATGAAAAATCAAAAGAATCGGTGTGAATCGATTTCAAATTGACGAAAGAATCGAATAGAATATTCATTAATCAAACCATTCACTCCATAGTCTGATAAATCAATGGATTAATTGGACGAGAATAAAGATAGAGTCCCATTCTACATGTCAATATCAATACCGACAACAATGAAATTTATAGTAAGAGGAAAATCCGTCGACTTTAAAAATCGTGAGGGTTCAAGTCCCTCTATCCCCAATCCTAAAAAGCCCGTTTACCGCCCCACCTATTTCTTTCTTTTATCCTACCCTTTCCCTTGTTAAGAGGTCAAAATTTCTTATGTTCATCCTATTCTTTTAGATTTTATACATTTTACAAACGTATCCGAGCAAAAAATTTTCTCTCTCTTATCAGATATCATACACAAGTCTTGTGATATATATGATATACGTACAAATGAGCATCGGAATACATACCCCTTTGAATGATTCACAATCCATATCATTACTCATACTGAAACTGACAAAGTCTTTTCTTTGAAGATCCAAGAAAATCCCCTGCGAGACTCTTCTTTATAATACTCTTTTGTCTCTTTTTTTTTTTAATTGACATAGACCCAATCCTCTAGTAAAATGAGGATGATGCATCGTTAATGGTCAGGATAGCTCAGCCGGTAGAGCAGAGGACTGAAAATCCTCGTGTCACCAGTTCAAATCTGGTTCCTGATATATGATTTGTATGAGCCTCTATTCTACTTAATACTTACTATGTGTCTGAAAGCGGGTCGCCTTTTTTCTTCGATTTTTTGTATCTTTTTTTTTTTTCTAGATTTTATAGATCAGTAAAGAGTCTATTCTTTTATAGTTAGTATCCGTAGTAAAATATGCAGTAAAAGAAAAGAAAAAAATCGCTTCTCTTTCTTTCCTCTTCTTTTTTTAGTTGTTCATGCTGTGGCTCCTTGCGTGCAAAAAGAATGTTCTTACTTCATACATATTAAAATAAAAAAAGTCGTTGGTTGAAAGATCGAACCAAGGTTCGAGTCTAGAGGAGTTCAAGGGTAGAAATAACCACGACTCATCTCAGATACAGTACAAATAGGATCCGACTCCCCCCCTTTCAGTTATTTCTTTGTATTCTATTTCATTTCCTATTCCATTTCTTCATTCCCTTCTATACTCTAGAGTCCATCTAAGTAATTAAGTAATGTGCGCGATACAAAGTTCACGGTGCAGAACCCTTTCTAGTTCATTCTATCCTATTGCCTCAGCTCGTCCGAAAGAGAATAAGTATCTTCAACAATTGAGAATCGCAACGAATCCCTAATTTTTTATTATCTTATCCATAAAA